CAAAAGAATTTCTTTCTATGCACATTATTTTGATTCTTTAAATTGAAGGAAATTAGAATTCTCAATTCTCTACGACGTCTAGACGATAAAATTTTTTCAGGAACAAGCAAATCAGAATTCTTTTTGTCTCTATTTAGAGTTTTATGTCTTGGAATGGATTCATCAAAATGATTCTTAGCAACATTTTGGGGGTTTCGGTATCTTTGATTACTTTGGTGCTTACTTTTATGAACCAACGAAATACCTATGATTTGATACATAAAAAACTGTCCGTCATTTTTTACAGATAGACGGGCGGGTTCCATAATTAATATTCCCTTTTTTGTTAATTGTGTAAGATTTAAACGTCTCCTCATTATATCCAAATTCATTTCTTTCCTTTGAATATAGGATATAGAAATTTTTCTTACATTTATTAGGCTAACCAGGAGACCATATATCTGGATATTATTCATCATTTTTTGATTCAATTGATTCAAACGTCCAGTCCATCTTAATTGCAAAGGAAAATCTCCTTTTAGTAATATTTGTAGTTTTTCGATCGATTCTAAAAGGGATTCTTCAATATTGTTTTGATTCTTTAATTCAAAATATTGTTTTGAATTGGATGGACTAAAATTGAAAAAATCCTCATCCTCTTCGTGCTTTCCCTTGATATTTTGATTTTCACTAAAATTTGGATTGATATTCAAATTAAAAAGAAGTAAGTTGCTTGGAATAAACCAAGGTTTCTCTTTATATTTATGATAAAGTATCAAAAACTCTGGAAATAAAAAAAATTTCGGATTTGATATGGGGCGATTTAAGATTAAGAATTTTTCATTCATTCCCATCCAATCAAAAGACATTCCCATCCAATCAAAAAAGACCCTTTTGTAATTGATTTCGGAATTTGAATCAATCGGAAGATAAAAAAGACCATTATTCGGAATTTTATCCCTTATTTGGATTTGGTCCTTATTAGATTCAACCTGAATATTTGTATTCAATTTCCAACCCAAATATTTTCTATCTGTATTTTTTTCCATATATATAATATCACTTTTTCCTAGATAATTCTTGATAGGAATATTTTTGAGTATGTTAACAGTTTTTTCTTTATTTCTGGTGGAATTTTCTTGCTTCTTATTTGGTTCTAATGATGATCTATAAATATAGGACTTCTTATTAGTTTCAGAATGAATATATTTATATGATAAACGATCATATCTATAGTTTTTTTTTAAATTCTCTTCTTTATTTGATAATAAATAGACTTTCAAATTTTGTTTTTTTTTGTAATCAAATAATTGGTCTTTTTCATAGGAATACCATTTATTTAGATCCTTATTTTGAGATGGCTGGCATTGATTTTTTCCATTTCGCCATTTTTGTGGGACTAATCTAGACCATGTAATCTGAGATAAATCGTATTGATAATGACCTCTTAACCAGTTTTTCCATGGATTCATTCCATAATTTGGAAGTTTCTTATGTCTTACTTCGTAATCAAAGATTCCTTGTCTTCCAAAAAAATCCTTTATTTCATTCTTAAGAAAAAAAGACGGTCCATTGTACTGAAGAATAGATCTTAACTTATTGAAGTTAATAGCCTGGGTTTGTGATAATTTTAAAAATACATATTTTTGTGACAAGTAAGATAACTCAAAAAAAATATTTGACTTCCGCTTACTATTTCTAAGATTATCAAAAGCCTTTTTTATAGTCCTAGTCGAAATAAAGTCAATTTGATTTTGTTTTGTTTTATTAATCTTTTCTTTATTTGTTTCGTTATTGTCAATGTATTTCTCAATAATTTTTTTTGTTGATTCCATAAAAAGTTGTAGAGCGATTCTGCGCATATTAATGATACATAGAAAGATATCTATGTATATTTTTTCAATGAAAATTTTAACTATTAATTCAATATTACTTCTTTTTAATATTTTCCAAATTTTTGGGAGTGCTTCTCCATTATTCTTTTTATTTATTTTTTTTTTCAGCGTTACTGTTTTTTTATTTTTTTTCATTATTTCTATTTGATTTCTGATTGTGTTTCTTCTATCAATTCTATGTTTCATTTCTTCTTCTGTCTGTGAATAATTTGTCAAACCTTTAGGTCGATTTTGACTAAGTGATTCATGAATTATCTTATTGCTGATTATAGAATCCTTTTCTCTTTCAGTTTCATTTGATTCATATATTTCTCTCGTTATAAATAATGGAATTTTCTTTCCTTTTAAAAGTTCTTTTAGTATTTGTTTTACAAAGAAAAAGACTTTTGCTTCTTTTTTTTTTATTTTTTTTAAAGCTCTTCGAATTCTAAAATTGAATTTTCTGATTTCGACTTTATAGTCTATATCTTTAAAAATGGGTTCAAAAAAGGAAGGTGTTTTTCGCGGAGGACCAAAAGGATATTCCGTTTCCATTCCCAAAACTGTTAAAAAACAAGAATCAAAATCATCTTGTTGCTTTCGATCTCTATCAGAGAGTCGTAGCTTATATCTGTGCCAAGGTTTCA